CCTTGCCTTGCTCAATTTTCGTTTTATGATTGAAAGTAGCAAGCAACTCTACTACTAGTACAGAGGCCAGATAGAAGGTTGCTCATCCAGCCCAGCGGATCTATTGTTTATGCAGCAGTGCTATGCGGCTGAAAAACATAAGCCCCATTTTCTTAGTAAGATGAGTAAGGTATAGGTTTGGGAAAACTCCAAAACAAAGGTTACAAAAAAAAAGACATTAATCAAGGTGACAGGATTCGAACCTATGGCCCTCTGTACCCAAAACAGATGCGCTGACCAGACTGCGCTACACCTCGCGTCTCACTGTAATTGCTTTTTTTTTTCATCTGCCTCCTGCACTATACGGCTTTTTGCCTTCTTCCTTCTTTCACTTGAATTTTTAAAATCCGGCTCGCTCTCGGCTACGTGTCCAAAGGACCAAAAGGCCATTCTTCATATACCTCAGCTCCGAGAATAGAAGTGGTTGTGGATTCGAACCACTGACACAAGGATTTACAGTCCTTTGCTCTAACCAGCTGAGCTGAACCACTTTTCCAAAAGTCTCTTCTTTTCTTCATCGAAGAGCGCCCTACCTTACCACTTGACTAGTAAGGGAAAAGCCCTTTACTAATCTAATTAATAGGTAAAACTTCTTCGTCAAGCTTTAGAGCAGCTCTTTCAATTGACGACTAATCTCCCAACATGCTCAAGAACCGAGAGCCGCCCAGGGATTGGACGGCCATAGGGAGCTTACTTATGAAGATAGGCCGGTCAAACAAAAAAACGCGCAACGGGCTCCCCGCTCCTAGTCACTAAAGTAGTGCTCTTCTCATTTCGCCCGCCCGTTTCACTTCCGCGCCGGAGGAAATGGGATTCGAACCCATGATACAATCTTCTTGTATGTCGATTTAGCAAACCAATGCCTTAAGCCACTCAGCCATCCCTCCAAGTTGTTGATCGGAATTTTTTGTGCGGTTGGTTGCCCGAAGGGCTATCTGACCCGATCAACTTCGTAAGCCGTAGCGCGCTAGCGCGCGTACTCTTCCTCTATCTATGAGCGAGACAGGCGTTCATCATCCAGAAAGATGCACTGACGTCGTCCCATTGAATGAAGATCTGGGCGAAGTCCGTTGGAATTAGCCTTGATAAAAGGTAGCTTTTTATTTGACCCCTTTCCCTTTTTTTTGAGAGCAAGCGCCTAAAGGAAGGAAAATAAGAAAAAAAAAGAGGACGAAGCAAACTCGACAAAACACATCTTTTTTTTTCTATACGAAATTTGTTCGACCGGGAATCTCTTGGTGCGCTTCGATACTGTTAGCATTCGCAGTCTGATAAGTGGTGGATTTATGAGTGCCCCCCATAGCTTTTTGCAACCTTGGTTATTTTACCTAAAACGAAAAGAAAGCAACCTAAGATTCTGGGAGCAGCGTCAGTGACTGACTCCTTTTATGCAATTCGAAATTATAAGGATGGTCACAAGTCACTCAACTCACTTCTTTCTCTTTCCTCACACGTACTTCTATAGCTTGCTTGATGACTACTCTGAAAGACTGATTGATTCTGATGGATGATTCATACGCGCGTGTACAGTTCTTTTTGAATGGCGAAATGGCTCTCCTGGAGTGAGAAGGCAGATCGATGAGGCACAAGAGTGCTAGTTGGACTGAGGTGGGTGAAAGATTCAATTCATTCTCCATCTTCACCGTTAAGCTTCTTGACTAGACTTTTTGATCTTTCTCTGTCTGACGCTCGTCATCTCATATCATCAGATAAAACGACTATTAATTTCAAGTCAGTCAGAATTTGCGGGATCTTGACTGTGAGGAGCAAGAAAAGAAAGAAGAACTCATCAGGCAAGAAGGGACTTTTCACTCTTTCGGAGATGTAATAGAAGATGCAGACTTCGGGCATTCAAATGACTTCCTGTTCTGGAATGTCAAGCCATTAGTAGTAGATGTCGGCATTTCCTAAAGAAAGCTGTTTGAGTAGCAGGAGGACCCGGAGCGCTAATGAATAATCGAAGGCGGATTAAGAGAAGAGAGCTGTTAGCGTAGATGAAAGTTGCGGGTTAGTGCTCCAATATCCTCAGTAGATAGAGGTAGAAGAAGAGCTATAACAGTATACATAGTAGGTAGCGAGATCAAATCAAACCTAGTGCGTCACTATCATCTTACGCACCGATCGGTCTATCTGATCAGGTTCAGTATCCAATCCTGTGTAGGGCGGGGGAGCTGCTAGTTCGCTAGGAAAATAGAAAAAGAATATAGAAAATCTATAATCAGTCAATTGCAATTGGAGAAGAAAGTTAGATATACTTCTCGCTAATCCTTCTTCTTTTGATCAGCCTAGCATCTCCCTCATGCTTATTTATTCTTTCACTTTGACCTACTGCAAGACACACATGCCCATCCCAAGAGCGCTATGAGTTCATAGAGTGGAGAATTCTTCATGGTTCATCCTTTTTTCATGCAAGGCTAGTACAGATGGTGAGAATGCTCTAGAAAAAGGTGTCCCAGTCCGTAGGGGCACTTTCAATCAACCCGGTGGGCGCTCAGTGACTCGACTGAAACGAGAAGGTACTTATTGGTCCAACGGAATTCTGCTTTATCATGAAAGTTATCGACCGAGGAATTCCATTTCGGTAGCAGGCTTCTAAATACGCTGCTTGCCCGAACCAAGGACCTTCACATTCTAATCAAAGGGAAGATGCTAAGGGTACCGATAACTTCTGATTATGGATTCTATCCAAGGATCGGGTTCTATCTATGATTGGTGCGACGAATGCGATGACTCTTGGTTAAGGCCTTGCCTTCCCTCATCGATCAAAATGGCCAGTCACAATTGTTGCGCCCTGTCTCCCTGCCCTGAGTACGTCCTGGAAAGCGAATTCTTAAGCTTGGCCCCTATCTTTATTTGAAATGCTTTAGTGAGATTCACATCTCGAGAATATTCTTCGATACGAGCTACTGTACCCTTATCTTATAAGAAGCCTTCTCTACAACCTTCACTATTTTATTAGTTTCTAGTAAGTAAGTCTCCTGATGCTACCCAGAAGCTCCCTCCTGATTCTCGTTGTTAGGTATTTGACTTAGGAAAGAGCAGCACTAATGGGATATTTTTCTTAATGGTATTCTGCTACCCTCTCCTTTTAGTCGAGTAATCAATCCCTCTCCTCATCAACAAGTGGAAGAGTCACGTCAGTGCCTAAAGGTCAGTTTGAAACTCCGAGACTGCAGCTCCAGCAGAATCCTTCCTTGGTTCAGATTCCTTCCCTGCCTTGGGATGCCTTACTTTCTTTAAGGGAAAAGACAGTATGATGGTGGTTTTTTTCCCTGACTTCTGTTTTAGTCGATCGAGTAGTAACCCACTAGTTATTCAAGCAGTTTTCTTTCCCCTATCCCTTTAGCTTTAGTCGGCCGAGCAGGTTCTAACCTTTTCTTTTGGTCGAGTACCTTCGTTCCTCTTCCGAGTGGTCGAGTACCTTCGTTCCTCTTCCGAGTGGTCGAGTACCTTCGTTCCTCTTCCGAGTGGTCGAGTACCTTCGTTCCTCTTCCGAGTGGTCGAGTAACTCAAGTTCCTCCTCTACTAATTAGTTGAGCCAGTCAGGCCACCCGATCCCTGTCCCTACCGGAAGCCTACTGTCTGACTCTTAGCCTAGCTACTTAGATTAGACTGAGCGAAACTCTGCAGCTGCTTAGTTAAGTTCTGCTACTGACTCTCTTTCAGTTGAGGTGGAATCAAACCCTTCTTTGGCTTAGGAAAAAAACCACCTCTACTTGTTAGTCTTGCTTTTTTTTCAATTCTTTTGGTCGAGGAGTAAGCCTCACCCCAAACCGACACTCTTTAACTTAATTACTTTTCTTCCGGCGGGGCATTTTCTTTCCTTGCGTGGATATCTTTTACTAGTGAAAGCGGCATCCCAACTGTCGAATGATTGCTAATCCTCATTTCCAAAAAGCATAACTCCTATCCGTTGCATCAGCCTCCATCTGGTTCCTTCATTTCAGTCTTAGTCCAGCTTGTAACTAACTCCAAACCCTCTTTCTTTCGAGCGATGGGATTTGTGACGAAAGCAAGGAAGACTCTTAGTTGTTGAATGCGAGTCACTACATAGGTGGAATTTGATAAGCTTCTTTAGGCCCGGCTAGCCCGTAGAGTCTTAGGGGTTTTTCCACTTTTCCTGACGCAAGGTCGGGGTCTTTACGAATAGGACAAATATACACCAACCCTTTGAAGGATGAGGTTCCAGTTCGCCATTCCTATTATTTATAGGCTTCCAGTCTCCTCAGAAGTCCGCTCTTCTATCTTCGCAGAATTCATTTGGGTCTCTTACTAACCTTCGCATCTAGGGCATGATGTCTTTATTTAAGATGTCAATCGTCTTGTTATTTTCAATAAATTCTTCCAGGCCTCTCTACGGGATTGGAAGAAGGAGAGGAGAAGGAGAGAGTGAAAGGAGATAAGTAGATGTTATCACAGACGGAGATGCCAGTGAGAATACTGAACAGACAACAGCTGAGGATACACAGCCTAAGCTTTTTGACCATAAACCATCCAATAATAAAGAGAAGATGTGGAAGGGTGAAAGATAGTGTACTAACGAGAAAGGTGAAAAGCTAGGGAAATTTCTGTTCAAGTTTCAGCTTGATAGCTATATCTTTCCTTTCTTAACTGGGTTTTTGAACTTCACATATAGCCCATCAGCTTGTGACTTCGCACTCTCAGTTTCGAGATTGGGAATCGACAGAACTGCCCTTTCTTAACTTAATTATAAAGGGTAGCTTAGCTGGTTAGATTTACTGAAGGTAATTCAATCGCTGAACGTTGATAATAGCTTTCGAGAAGAGATCCTGACTCTCCAGCTAGTTCAAACTTCCCCGATTAGTAATGCTCTCACCCTGGGGACATATCTCACCTTTGTCAGCAAAACAGTAGAACCATCTTCATTTCTCAGTCTCGCACTTCCTATTCCCTTTACTGTTGACATGGTGTCATTTGCCATCTTTACTTGTTTCACTACCAGCATCTGATAAACTTACAAACCATTCTCTTCTTCCGAAAGAACAACCTGTGTCAAGTATCCAGACTTCCCTTTGTTAGGAATCCCTAATTGAAAGTGAGAAGGGACCTACACTAGTATATAAAGGACATGGGCCTCTCCACTCATTGCCAATTGGTTTTGAGTTGGAAGCCCATGAACACTCACATGGTATCAAGAGCCATGGAGGGTTCTCTTGAGTCTTATCCTTTTCCTTCCAATATCAATATTACTAGTTGTGTCTCCATTAAACTCAACGATCGGAACTATCTTTTATACGACGAAGGAAGGGTGCGATTGAGTCCGCTGAACTTGGGCGAAAGATGTGACTTCGTTCCTTTCCTTTCAGTCGAGTTATTTAAACCTCTCCAGAGCTCTGGTGTCTACGAGAAGCTTCATGAGTCAAACAATTGAGGAAGCCGATACTTATACTTTGGTAGAGAATCTCGCACAAAGCAATGGGAGTCATGGCTCGGATTATGATCGGACTACAAGGAAAAACAATGATGAATCTCATCATGCCATCCAAGAGCTGAATGCAAAAATGGATAAGATATTGAAGCGTGACCAAAAGAAAAGATGACGGTAAACTCTTGTGAAGAGTATGGTGGATATCAAGGGTACCAAGACTTTGGTGTTGAAGGGTATGAGGAGCCACAAGAAGAGTTGAACTATGTTGGAGGTCAAGGATTCCAACCAAGGCCTTTCAACCAAGGGTTCCAAGCTAGAGGGGCTACTGCTCCAACAAAGACCACCTTACCAAGCGCCCTACCAAGCACCTTACCAAGCCCCTTACCAAGCTCAAGGGAGTTCTTTTTCTGCTCCAACTGCACCAGATAGTGAGGTGAAGCTAATGTTGCAACAATTCCTTGAAGGACAAAAGAAAAGTACCATTGAGATGAACACAAAGGTGGACAACATGTACAATGATCTTAATGGGAAGTTTGAAACTTTGGCCTCTCATGTCAAATCTCTTGACAACCAAGTTGCTTAAACCGCCTCTTCATCAAAGAGACCCATGGGAACACTACCCGGTAAACCGGAAGCAAACCCAAGGGAACATTTTACATAATGCTTAGAAGTGGAAAAGAGCTTGAGGAAGTTGTGAGAGATGATAAGGAAGAGGAGCAAGTTGTTGTGAGAAAGGCTAAACAGATCGTCAACTTTTCCTTGCTTGGCATGCTCTCATCAGCAAGGTATGGCTTAAGGCGCTGGCCATTCACCGTGAAGTGTTCACCATTGACATCCCAAAGCACTACCGCTCCATACGGTTTCACTTCCTTTATGCGAAAGGGTAAAAAACATCTAGATCTCAACTTTCCTGGAAATAACTTGAGTCTAGAGTTGAGGAGCAGCACTTGGTCATTTACCTTGAACTCCCTTGGTAAGATCTTCTTATCATGCCAAGCCTTAGTCCTCTCCTTGTAGATCTTTGTGTTCTCGTAGGCCTCTCTTGCCTTATTTCGTCGAGGTGGTTCAATTGGACCAACCGCCTTTCCGAAGCGGTTTTTATGTCATAGTTCAACAATTTTGTAGCCCAAAAAGCTTTGTGCTCAATCTCAACCGGCAAATGGCAAGACTTCCCATAGACAAGATTGAAAGGTGTGGTTCCTATGGGTGTCTTGTATGCCGTCCTATATGCCCATAGCGCATCGTCAAGCTTGGTGGACCAATCCTTTCTTGTTTTCCCAACCGTCTTCTCGCTTTGATTTATCGGTTGGAGATTTCCACTTGGCCACTTGTTTGAGGATGGTAAGGAGTGGCAACCTTATGCTTCACACCATGTTTTCTTCAAAAGGTTCTCAAAAACTTTGTTGATGAAGTGAGATCCCCCATCATTAATAACCACTCGTGGTATACCGAATCTTGGGAAAATCACTTTCTTAAACATTTTTAGCACAACCTTGGCGTCATTAGTGGGGCTCGCAAGAGCTTCCACCCATTTTGAAACATAATCTACCGCCATTAGGATGTATTGGTTTCCATGAGAAGATGGTTTTTTTCATGAAATAGATGCCCCACACATCAAATACTTCTACTTCCAAGATAAAGTGTTGTGGCATCTCATTCCTCTTTGTAAAGTTGCCCTTCCTTTGGCAAGCGTCGCAAGAAGAAACAAACCCATGAGCATCCTTGAACGTGGTTGGCCAATAGAATCCTGCTTGTAAAACCTTGGCCACTGTTTTAAATGTTGCGAAATGTCCTGCATACTCCGATGCATGCATGGCAATGGTAGAGAATGCCCTTCACTTCCTCTTTTGAAATGCATCTCCTAAAAAGACCATCGGAGCATCTCTTATACAAAAAAGGCTCATCCCAAAAATAATGTTGCACATCTCGCAAGAATTTATTCTTCCTATATCCATGGAACATTGGAGGCTCTTGATCACAAGCCAAGTAATTCAAAAAATCGGCATACCATGGAAGGTCATCTTCCATGCTTTCCAAAATCATAACCGCGGGATACTCTTCCTTCAAATATT